GACCAAGAAATGACACATCGGTCTTTTTCGTTTAAATAAAAAAATGAGCAATTCTATAAGGTTAAATAAAAATGAAATTAATCATTTGAGATAATTGCTATGCTTAGTGTGCGACTCGTCGGTTTTTTTAAGGTAGGGATTAAAAACAAAAAAGATTAGCCCATACATAATCTGAACTAATAATTAAAAAACTAATAACCAACTCATCGTTTCGCATTATCTGGATCTAAAAAACCAACCAGGCAAGATATGTTATATTGGTCATATCATTGTAGCAACTGAAATCTTTTTTGCATAAAAAAAAAAAAAACAATCCGATTATGAGTTGTGAAGCAATAAAAGTATGCGGATAAATGGAAGGGTGAAAGAAAGAGAGAAAAAGAATATGAATGATATATGATTCCAATATGTAATATGTAAGGTCTATGGGTTATCTCATAAAAGGTAGTGTAATAAAGCATCAAGACTGATGGATTCATAATTAAATGAATCTGTTCATAGAACAAAAAAGACAAGAGCCCCGAGACAATAAAGACTGAGAAAGATTGACTCAAGAACAACTTTTATTAAGGGCTCCATTGTAGAATTAAGACCTAACCATTAATCGAGAGGCGATGGGAACGAGGGAACCCGTGAATACATAATATTCTATTGAAAACGAATCCTAATAATTCATTGGGTAGGATGGCGGAAGGAACCCCAGACCAATCCATTTATTATGCGAGGTCGGTTCATGGGCTAACTAACCCGAGAACTGAAACACATATAAAAAGAGTAAATATTCGCCCGCGAATGTTTCCATTTTTTTAGATTTATAAATTTTGGTGGATCAAATATAATAATAGATAAGCAAAACAAAATAAAGATTTGTTATAACCTTATAATAAAAGAAAAAATAACAAAACGAGATTATATTATCTATAAACATTTTTTAGAAAACTAAAAAAAAAAATTATTCTAGTATTCTTGAATCTATAAATAGTTTAGTTTTCTATCAAAAGAAGATATACAAATTTCAAACTTTCTAATAGATTAAATGAAATCTTAAAGAATTCCATGATTCAATCTATTATTGAGTAAATACATGTATATTTTTTTTTGAATCATTTCATTCGCGAGGAGCTGGATGAGAAAAAACTCTCATGTCCGGTTCTGTAGTAGAGATGGAATTCAGAAACAACCATCAACTATAACCCCAAAAGAACCAGATTTCGTAAACACCACAGAGGAAGAATGAAAGGAATATCTTATCGAGGCAATCGTATTTGCTTCGGTAGATACGCTATTCAGGCACTTGAACCCGCTTGGATCACATCTAGACAAATCGAAGCGGGACGAAGGGCAATGACACGAAATGCACGACGTGGCGGAAAAATATGGGTACGTATATTTCCAGACAAACCCGTTACACTAAGACCCACAGAAACACGTATGGGTTCAGGGAAAGGATCCCCCGAATATTGGGTAGCTGTTGTTAAACCAGGTAGAATACTTTATGAAATAGGTGGAGTAGCCGAAAATATAGCCAGAAAAGCTATTTCAATAGCGGCGTCCAAAATGCCTATACGAACCCAATTCATTACTTCGGGATAGAAATTAGAAATGTAGAATCAAAGGAAAGCAGTCTTTGTTTGAGATGAAAAAAAAACAATTGCAGATTTCTTTTTTTTTTTTTTGACAAACAATATTTCTTTTTTTTACTTCGCCCTTTGCATTGAAAGAAGAGATTCAAAAAAAAAATATGATTCAACCTCAAACCCTTTTGAATGTAGCGGATAACAGTGGAGCCCGAGAATTGATGTGTATTCGAATCATAGGGGCTAGTAATCGACGATATGCTCATATTGGTGACGTTATTGTTGCTGTAATCAAGAAAGCCGTGCCAAACACACCTCTAGAAAGATCAGAAGTGATCAGAGCTGTAATTGTACGTACTTGTAAAGAACTCAAACGAGAAAACGGTATGATAATCCGATATGATGACAATGCTGCGGTTGTTATTGATCAAGAAGGAAATCCAAAAGGAACTCGAATTTTTGGTGCGATTGCCCGAGAATTGAGACAGTTAAATTTCACTAAAATAATTTCATTAGCACCTGAAGTATTATAAGATGAGACCGTGAGATAGTTATATATAGTATTAAAATGAAATTAATTAGTAGATTGTGTATCACGCATATACCTTTCAAAATTCATAACTATTTAATAAATTAATAAAAAAAGCATGTTGATTAGATCAAAATTCAAAGTAACCAATAATTTGCGTTTATCATGGGTAAGGACACTATTGCTAACATACTAACCTCTATTCGCAATGCTGACATGAATAGAAAAGGAATGGTTCGAATACCATCTACTAACATCACCGAAAACATTGTAAAAATACTTTTACGAGAAGGTTTTATTGAAAACGTAAGGAAACATCGGGAAAGCAACAAGGATTTTTGGGTTTTAACCCTACGACATAGAAGAAATAGGAAAGGCTCATATAAAACGATTTTAAATTTAAAACGGATCAGTCGACCTGGTCTACGAATCTATTCTAACTATCAACGAATTCCTAGAATTTTAGGTGGGATGGGAATTGTAATTCTTTCTACGTCTCGGGGTATAATGACGGACCGAGAAGCTCGACTACAGGGAATCGGCGGAGAAATTTTGTGTTATATATGGTAATCTTTATGATATTCGAATTATACACAGAACTTCCCTTCCCCATTTGTAAAAAAAAGAGAGAAGAGGTGGGTTTCTAATATAACTCCTCCCCCATTAATTGATACTTTGGAAGGGGTTTCATCTGGAATGAAAGAACAAAAAAAGATTTAGGAAGGTTTAATTACTGAATCACTTCCCAAAGGATTCGACATAGTTTTCTACATACTAGGTCATCTAGAGTCCAAATTGCAGTAAGTTGTTACGATTCAACCAGAACTAGAGGGCGTATAATTTCGAGACTACGAAACAAAGATTCGAATGATTAGGTGAAGTAGTCTTTTCACTTGCAATATTCTTTTTTTGTAGGGATACAATTCGAAATAGCAAATTTCAAGAAACTTATTTTCTTCCAATAAGTAGATTCGGAATTAAGGTAAGGAATGACAAATATGAAAATAAGGGCCTCCATTCGGAAAATTTGTGAAAAATGTCGACTGATCCGTAGGCGGAGACGAATTATGGTAATTTGTTCCAATCCGAGACATAAACAAAGACAAGGATAATCTTTATAAAAAGAAGGACCCCTAAGGGCCACCCACGATATAATAAATAAAGGATCCGTTTTGACATGAAATGGATATATCCATATATCTCTGACTTAGATTTATGAGATGATAAAATATGGCAAAACCCATACCAAGAATAGGTTCACGTAGGAATGGACGTATTGGCTCACGTAAAAGTATGCGTAGAATACCAAAAGGCGTTATTCATGTTCAAGCAAGTTTCAACAATACAATTGTGACTGTTACAGATGTACGGGGTCGGGTAATTTCTTGGGCCTCCGCCGGTACTTGTGGATTCAAAGGTACAAGAAGAGGGACACCATTTGCTGCTCAAACCGCAGCAGGAAATGCTATTCGGGCAGTAGTAGATCAGGGTATGCAACGAGCGGAAGTCATGATAAAAGGCCCTGGTCTCGGAAGAGATGCAGCATTAAGAGCTATTCGTAGAAGCGGTATACTCTTAAGTTTCATACGGGATGTAACCCCTATGCCACATAATGGCTGTAGGCCCCCTAAAAAACGACGTGTGTAAAAATAAACATTGAAGAGAAATTTCAAGAGAAATAAATAATTCAATGATTTGATCAAATAATATTACTATGGTTCGAGAGAAAATAAGAGTATCGACTCGGACACTAAAGTGGAAGTGTGTTGAATCAAGAGCAGACAGTAAGCGTCTTTATTATGGACGCTTTATTCTGTCTCCACTTATGAAGGGTCAAGCCGATACTATAGGCATTGCGATGCGAAAAGCTTTGCTTGGAGAAATAGAGGGAACATGTATCACACGTGCAAAATCTGAAAAAATACCACATGAATACTCTACCATAGTCGGTATTCAAGAATCCGTACATGAAATTTTAATGAATTTGAAAGAAATTGTATTGAGAAGTAATCTGTATGGAACTCGTGATGCGTCTATTTGTGTCAAGGGTCCTGGATGCGTAACTGCTCAAGACATCATCTTACCACCTTCTGTGGAAATCGTTGATAATACACAGCATATAGCTAACCTAACGGAGCCAATTAATTTGTGTATTGAATTAAAGATCGAGAGGAATCGCGGATATCGTATACAAACGCCAAATAATTTTCAAGACGCAAGTTATCCTATAGATGCTGTATTCATGCCTGTTCGAAATGCGAATCATAGTATTCATTCTTATGTAAATGGGAATGAAAAACAAGAGATACTTTTTATCGAAATATGGACCAATGGAAGTTTAACTCCTAAAGAAGCACTTCATGAAGCCTCTCGGAATTTGATTGATTTATTTATTCCTTTTTTACATGCGGAAGAAGAAAACTTCCATTTAAAAAACAATAAACAGAAAGTTACTTTACCCCTTTTTACTTTTCATGAGAAATTGGCTAAACTAAAGAAAAAGAAAAAAGAAATAGCATTAAAATATATTTTTATTGACCAATCAGAATTGCCTCCTAGGATCTATAATTGCCTCAAAAGGTCCAATATCCATACATTATTTGACCTTTTGAATAATAGTCCAGACGAACTTATGAAAATGCAACATTTTCGCATAGAAGACGTAAAACATATATTAGACATTCTCGAAATGGAAAAGAATTTTGCATAAATTTGAAATCCATTGGATTTTTTTTGTAGAAAAACTTTAGAAAAAAAAGACGAAAATGAAGTTTGAATCTTTAACGGAATCCGTATACTCAAAATAAATAAAAAATGAAATATGTGTATCTAGGGGTAATTAACTTTGAAGCAACTATTCCCTAGATACACACGTCGTGATATTTTATTTCTTT